ATATTATTGAATTTTGGATGAATCTAAATTCAATATTTTATCCGCTTAAGGTAAAGTAAAAAAAAAAAAAAAAGAAAATAGAAAGAATTCATAATCATCTGGTTAGGATTGATCTAAACCAGATCAAAAAAAAAAAAGAAAATAGAAAGAATTCATAATCATCTGGTTAGGATTGATCTAAACCAGATCATTTTCTATACGATAGAGTATGCCAACTATTAAACAACTTAATAGGTACGATAATCTATTGTTGTTATTTTATTTGTATTTGATTGATACATTGCGGTCACCTAATGTTCGTGAATTAGGTGAAGGAAGTTACGGAAAGAGAGGGATTCGAACCCTCGGTACGAATAACTCGTACAACGGATTAGCAATCCGACGCTTTAGTCCACTCAGCCATCTCTCCCAACCCAATTAAACAAAATGAAAAATACTATGTTACACACTATAATCAAAGAATGAAAAAAAAAAGACTTTTTTCTTTCTTTAGTCTTTAGATTATAGATACGGAGAATCTTAATAACAATTAATAGAATGATGGTATAGGATCAATAACTTTATTCTAATTATACAAGGATGGTCTTGAGGAAAAGATAAGGATAAGATTAAGTAAGGATACAATCCAGAGTATATACAATGAGACATTCCTCTGTTTTAATTCAGAAGGAAGGGATAGGGAAAAAAAAGAATCGACCGTTTGAGTATTCAAAATAGAAAAAATGAGAATAAAAGAGGCATATATATGTGGTATATATCCATCCATATTGAATTGCGGATACATCAATGATAGAATCATTTTCGATTGGACTAAAAATAAATAAAAATACTACCATGATATGAAAGAAACTAGAAAATAGATAAGAGATCAAACAAATAGGAGGAAACGGAGACAATTTTTCTATTTTATTTTATATATACTATTTATATATACTATATAGAAGATAGAAGTGCCTACCGAAAGAATTAAACGTAAACGTCCTCGGATCCAGAATAAATGAACAAAGGAAAAAGGGGATGGGATCCAAATCCCAACGAGATCCCAGTCTCAAAACAAAAAGGGGATATGGCGAAATAGGTAGACGCTACGGACTTGGTTGGATTGAGCCTTGGTATGGAAACATACTAAGTGATAACTTTCAAATTCAGAGAAACCCCGGAATAAAAAATGGGCAATCCTGAGCCAAATCCTTTTTTTTTCAGAAAACAAACAAAAGGGCTTCAGAAAGCAAGAATAAACAAAAGGATAGGTGCAGAGACTAAATGGAAGCTGTTCTAACGAATAGAGTTGACTGCGTTGATCGAGGATTCCTTCTATTTAAACTACAGAAAGGATGAACCCGTATACATATAAGAAAAAAATATCAAAGATTAATGGCCATCCAAATCTTTATTTTTTTCTTATATGATATGAAAAATGGAAGAATTCTTGTGATGTGAATCGATTCCAAGTTTAAGTAAGAATCAAATATTCACTGATCAAATAAGTCACTCTATAATCTGATAGATCTTTTAAAGAACTAATTGGACGAGAATAAAGATAGAGTCCCATTATACATGTCAATATCAATACTGACAAAAATGAAATTTATAGTAAGAGGAAAATCCGTCGACTTTAAAAATCGTGAGGGTTCAAGTCCCTCTATCCCCAAAAAAAAGTTTGCTGTACCCCCTAACTATTTAGTTAATTAATTCTTTTTTTTCTTTTTTCATCGATTTTACATTAGTTATGTTTCTCAGCCATTCTACTCTTTCACAAATGAACGGATCATGGGAGAAAAATTCTCTCTTATCACAAGTCTTGTGATATATTGTGATATATACAATGTATATGTGCAAATCAACATCTATGAGAAAGGAATTCCCATTTGAATCATTCACGTTTAATATAATTATTTAAACTTACTTATTTAAACTTACAAAGTATTCTTTTTTTTTTTTGAAGATCCAAGACCAAGAAATTCCAGGGTTTGGGTAAGACTTTGTAATGCTTTTTTAGTCTATTTAATTGATATACCCAACAAGTACTCTAAATAGAGTGGGGATGCCGCATCGGGAAGAGTCGGGATAGCTCAGTTGGTAGAGCAGAGGACTGAAAATCCTCGTGTCACCAGTTCAAATCTGGTTCCTGGCATGTGGTTAATAATGTGATATAAATGAATTGATATGGATTGATATAGATATTCGTTACTAGTCTAGATCATGATAAAACGATAAATAAGATAATAAAAGATAAAAAACCGCCTTTATTCTGATAGAATTAGGCGGCTCTGGTCTAAAAATAGATCCTTTTGGGAGAGAGGAGCATATATAGTTAAAGGAAAGAATAAATTATGGTTCCTCTTCTTTTTTTTTTTTCATGCGGTACTCCTTTAGTTAAAAAAGAATGTTAATATATATGAAAAGTTGCGTTTTTTAGTTGGTTTAAAATAAAAAAAAGAGTCTAGAGGGCTAGAACCGTGGGAATAGACAAGATTCATTTCAGATACAGTAAAGAAAA